ACTATTCAAGCAACTATTCAAAGTTCCTAGAGCTCCTTGTAAGGCTTGTTGGAAAACTCGTTGTCGGACCTGATTAATCGCTTTTTCTTGTTCAAAATGAAGCGTTTCATTTTTGTAATTTTCTAATTGTTCCAAACTATCACTAGTGGCATTAATCAAATTTACTTTTTCTCGTTCTATTTCAGAGTATCCATTCATTCGATACTCATCTGCTTCTATTTCCACTTTACGTAAGCGAGTCCGGGCTCTTTCGAGCTGCTCAACGACCCCTTTACGTAATTCTTCCGAATTTCGAATAGTACTTAAAATCCTCTGTTTTCGATTATCTAATAAATCATTTAATGAAAGTAGATTATCTTACCATTAATTTCACAACTTCCATGATCTCTTCCCGAACCAAACATGAATCTTTCGATTCATTTGGCTCTCACGCTCAATTATTTATTTATGGTATGAGTATTCCCATAGCTTTTTTAATGTAATGAGCCTACCTTCTCTTTTCTGTTTGTAGTTAAACATATCAAAACTTATAAAAAACCAGAATATTAGGAAGACTCTTCCGACTAGACCAGATCAAAATCTAAAATAGTCAGCAAAGTTGTTTTTTTATTTGTACTTTTTTTTTCATTTTTTTTTAATTGAAAAAAGGAAATATAATTATAAAAATGAAAAAAAAAAATTATATTATATTTTTGTTTCTTCAAGTTCCAAAATTCCTCTTTTTTATACATAGGTCGTCGATTCGGCATTAGATAAAAAAAGCAAACAAAGTTCCTTTTTTTTTTTTTATCTTGTAAATAGTTTAAATTTATTTATTGATATGAGTGTTATATATCAAATAAATTACCAATTTATTTGAACTATTTGGTTACTAATGTAGTGGTAGAAAGAATACCATGTTTTGTTCGGACTTTAAACAATTTAGCTTTAACCATGTTAAAGGTCTCGCATTATTGGTTGATAGAGAATCAAAGTGGATTTACCAATAAATCACGAAATGCTATGGTTCTTGCATATAATTTCTTAATTTATTCAGAAGAAATTCGTCGAGATCGTGCACTTTTTTATTATTTTTCCTATCCCTTATAAATACCATAAGTGCAAGTGCAGATGGATGGATCCATCCAATTCTTGAAATAAACAACTCGCACACACTCCCTTTCCAAAATAAATCAATACACCAAGCACTACACTTAGATTTATTGGATTTGTTGCTAAAATATCGGTATTAAACCCGAAACTTCCGGCGGATGGCCAGTGGCCCAAGTAAACGAAAGAATCAATTACATTTTTCATATATTCTCCTCTCTTTTGGATAGGATTAACAAAGAACAGAGTTCTTTTTGTATCACTCTGATCGCCCTTTTTTTTTATCGATTTTTTTTTTCCACTTTCTTTATTTAATAAGAATAAATGAAATCTAGTAATTTCATTTGTTTTATTTTAATTTTTTACTTTTTCCAAAATTTTCTAATCTAATAAGATACTTTACTTAGACTTTAGACTTAGGTTTTAGATCTGATATCAATTGAAAAATATTTCATTTGTTGAAACACTTCCAAACAATGAAAATAAAAAAGTTTTCTATTGTACTAAGCTAAAGAAAGAAAGGAAGAAAGCAAGCGAATGCGGTAATTCCTAATCTTCAAATCAACCCTTCCTAGGTATTGTCTCAATAAATAAGTAATTTTTGAGTAACGTGTTAATATAATTCTAAGAAGCAAAGGAAAATTCCAAGTTCAAGTTAATAGTTAATAAGAAAAAAGTATCTAAGGTATAAGGTACTCTTTTCTTATTTCGAGGATTAAACAAAAGGATTCGCAAATAAAAGTGCTAATGCCACAACCAGTCCGTAAATTGTTAAAGCTTCCATAAAAGCTAGACTAAGCAATAAAGTACCTCTTATTTTACCCTCCGCTTCTGGTTGTCTCGCAATACCTTCTACAGCTTGGCCTGCAGCAGTACCTTGACCAACTCCAGGTCCAATAGAAGCAAGCCCCACGGCCAATCCAGCAGCAATAACGGAAGCAGCAGAAATCAGTGGATTCATGGTAAGTTCCTCGCACAAAACAAAAAAGAGGAAATGGTTAATGATACAATCAACCAATCAATTATGACTTTTTTAATTAAGATCCAGCGGTCAAAGTAACTAAAAACTCCAAGTTGAAATAATAATATTACTAAATTAAAAAACGGAATCGTCAGAACTATCTCATTTTTCGTTTTTAACTATCATAGAGTTTTTGTAAATCCATATGCATACAGTTGTAACTATATGTATTTCTTTGTTTCGAACCATTCTTTCATTTAATTCTTCGTTCTTTACTACACTATTGTAAAGTTTATTTCTTTTTTCATTCAAAAAAAAAAAAATTTCATACGAAATAGAAGAGAAGGACTGATATTGAAATCTATCTAAATAGCAGTGTGAGCTGCAATCAATATCAATCAAATTAATCCAATATAAATA